AGAAAAGGGATTTCTTTCTCTAGATATGCTCGAAAAAAGGACTAGATATTGCAATCATGAGAATGAACAAGAATGCTTGACCAAAACATATGATCCTTTATTGAGCGGACCATGCCGTGGAACAATAAAAAAATTTGATTTACGTACAATCATGAATAATTTAATCCCTTATATGGAATCTTCCATAAAAAGTCTTTGGATAAATAAGATCCATGAGCTACTTTCTAATAATTTCCGAGAATTTGAACATCAAAAGAATTCGCTTGATGGTGGCAAATCATTTTTTAATTATATTGGTAATTTCTTAACTTCATTTTCTTTTGAATTCACACCCAATTTTTCTTTGAAAAACTGTTCTTTATTGGCATTGGCAGAACAACGAAAAATTGATTCAGAAAGTCAAGCAAAATCTTTGAAATTTGTATTCGATATAATTACAATTGATCCAAATGATCAAACAACAACTAGAAATGAATCTATTGGAATAGAAGAAATCAGTAAAAAGGTTCCTCGATGGTCATATAAATTGACCAATGTTCTGGAAGAACAGGAGGAAGAAAATGAGGAAAAATCGACGGAAGATCATGAAATTCGTTCAAGAAAAGCCAAACGTGTGGTAATTTATACTGATAATGAGAATAATACCAATTCTATTACTAATACGAATAATACTAGTAATAGTGATCAAGCAGAAGAGGTGGCTTTGATACGCTACTCGCAACAATCGGATTTTCGTAGGGATATAATAAAAGGATCCATGCGTACTCAAAGACGTAAAACAGTTACTTGGGAAATGTTTCAAGCAAATGTGCATTCCCCACTTTTTTTGGATCGAATAGACAAAACATTTTTTTTTTCTTCTTTTGATATCTCTGAAATGATGAATCTCATTTTTAGGAATTCGGTCGAGAGAAAACCAGAATTGAAAATTTCCAATTTTGAGGAGGAAGAGACAAAAGAAAAGAAAAAAAAAAACGAGGAGAAAAAAGAGGAAAATGAACGTATAGCAATATCAGAAACTTGGGATAACATTATATTTGCTCAAGCAATAAGAGGTTCGATGTTAGTAACCCAATCCTTTCTTAGAAAATACATTGTATTGCCTTCATTGATAATAGCTAAAAATATGGGCCGTATGTTATTATTCCAATTCCCCGAGTGGTATGAGGATTTGAAGGAATGGAATAGAGAAATGCATGTTAAATGCACCTATAATGGTGTTCAATTATCGGAAACAGAATTTCCAAAAGATTGGTTAACAGACGGTATTCAGATAAAGATTCTATTTCCTTTCTTTCTTAAACCTTGGCGAAGATCTAAAATACGATCTCATCATAGAAATCCAATGAAAAAAAAAGGAAAAAAAGCAAATTTTTGTTTTTTAACAATTTGGGGAATGGAAGCAGAAGTTCCTTTTGGTTCTCCCCGAAAACGACCTTCTTTTTTTGAACCCATTTATAAAGAACTCCAAAAAATAATTAGAAAAATAATTAGAAAAGTAAAAAAGAATTTTTTTTTCGTTCTAAAAGTTTTTAAAGAAAAAAAAAGATGGGTTATCAAAATAGTTCTAGTTATAAAACAAAAAATGAAGGAACTTGAAAAAATAAACCCCATTTTCTTATTTGAATTGAGGAAGGTAAAAATATATAAACCGAATGAAAATGTAAGAGACTCTAAAATAAATAATAAGATTATTCACGAATCAACCATTCGAATTCGATCCATGAATTGGGCAAATTACTCACTCATAGAAAAAAAAATAAAGGATCTTGCTGATAGGACAGTCATAATCAGGAATCAAATAGAACTAGAACGAATCACAAAAGACAAGAAAAAAATAGTTCTAACTTGTGATGATAAAAAATCGGAATCAAAGAAACATATTTTGCAGATATTTAAAAGAAAAAAGATCCGATTTATACGTAAATTAAATTTTTTTATGAAATCATTCATTGAAAAAATATACATAGATATCTTTCTACGTATGATTACTATTTTTAAGATCAATGCACAATTTTTCTTTGAATCAACAAAAAAAATTATCGCAAAATCGATTTACAACGATGAAACAAATCGAGAAGGAATTGATGAAACAGATCAAAATACAATGAACTTTATTTCTACTATAAAAAAATCGTTTTATAATACTAATATCAGTAATAATAATTCAAATATTTATTATTATTCAAATATTTATTATTATAATTATGATTTATCCCCCTTGTCCCAAGCATATGTATTTTACAAACTATCACAAACCCAATTACTTAACAAGTATCACTTGAGATCTGTACTTCAATATCCCAGGACCCATTCTTTTATTAAGGATAAAATCAAGGATTATTGTATGACACGAGGAATATTTGATTCCAAATCAAAGCAAAAGAAAATTTATAAGTCTGGAAAAAATGAATGGAAAAACTGGTTAAAGGGCCATTATCAATACAATTTATCTCAGACAAAATGGTCTCGATTAGTACCTCAAAAATGGCGAAATAGAATCAACCAACGTTCTACGATTCAAAATAAAAACTCAATTAAATTTGATTCACATAAAAAAGAAAAAGACCAATTAATTCATTACATGAAACAAAATTACTATGCGGTGGCAGTGGATTCATTGACGAGTCAAAAAGAAAAATTTAAAAAACACTACAGATATTATCTTTTATCACATAAATATATGAATTATGGGAATAGGAAGGACTCATACTCATATATTTTTGAATCAACATTACAAGCAAAAGGAGACCAAGAAATTCCATACAATTTCAATACACTGAAACCCGAATCATTTTATGTATTGGTAAGTATAGCTATTAGTAATTATCTAGAAAAGGAATATATTATTGCTACACATAAAAATCTGGATAGAAAATATTTTGATTGTAGAATTCTCCATATTTGTCTTAGAAAAAATATCGACATTGAGACCTGGACCAATACGCATATCAGCACCAAAATTGAGAAAAATACTAAGACTGAAAACAAAATTATTAAAAAATTGAAAAAAAAAGATATTTTTTCTCTTACAATTAATCAAGGAATTAAACCATCCCATCAAAAAAAACACTTTTTTGATTGGATGGGAATGAATCAAGAAAAGGTTTATCGTACCATATCAAATCTAGAACCCCGGTTCTTCCCAGAATTTGTGCCACTTTTTAATGTATATAAGATTAAACCATGGATCATACCAATAAAATTACTTCTTTTTAATTTTTATTTCTATGAAAATATTAGTCAAAAAAAAAGCATCAACATAAATCAAAATAAAAAAAAAAATCTTCAGATATCATCTAATCAAAAAGAATATCTTAAATTAGAAAATTCCAACCAAGAAAAAAACGAACAACAGGGACAAGAAAATCTTGAATCAGATCTACGAAAAAAAAACAAAAAAAAAAATGTTGAAGACAATTACGCGGGATCAGACATTAAAAAAGGTAAAAAGAAAAAACAATCCAAGAAAAAGAAGGAAGCAGAACTAGATTTCTTCCTGAAAAAATATTTCCTTTTTCAATTAAGATGGGATGACTCCTTGAATCAAAGAATGATCAATAATATCAAGGTATATTGTCTCCTACTTAGACTGATAAATCCAAGGAAAATTGCTATATCCTCGATTCAAAGAGGAGAAATGCATCTGGATGTAATGCTAATTCAGAAAGATCTAGCTCTTACAGAATTGATAAAAAAGGGAGTATTGATTATCGAACCGATTCGTTTATCTAGAAAAAGGGATGGAAAATTTATTATATATCAAACCCTAGGTATTTCATTGATCGATAAAATTAAGCACCAAACTAAGAGAAAATGCATAAAAAAAAGATATATTGATAAGAAGAATTTTGATAAATCCGTTGCAAGACACGGCAATATGCTTGTGGATGGAGACAAAAGTAATTATGATTTCTTTTTTCCTGAAAATATTCTATCTCCTAGACGTCGTATAGAATTTAGAATTCTAATTTGTTTTAATTCTCGTAATTGGAATTTTGTGGATAGAAATCTAGTATTTTGCAATGAAAACAACATAAGAAACTCCGGAAAATTTTTGAATGAGGACAAGCATTTTAATACTAATAAATTCATTAAATGCAAATTGTTTCTTTGGCCCAATTACCGATTAGAAGATTTAGCTTGTATGAATCGCTATTGGTTTAATACCAATAATGGCAATCGTTTCAGTATGTCAAGGATATATATGTATCCACGATTCATAATTTGTTAATAGTATATTTCCTATATATCTGTGATATTTTTCGGTAGATGAAAGCCGAAAGATATACATATACGCTGTATTACATTCTGGTACATGACACGGATCTAATGGCGTATCAACTCAATTGGATCTAGGACGAAATCGGCAGAATCTTTTTAGGTACAAAGAAATCATTCTCTTCCATGAATGTAGAAAATAGGAAAAAATCCAAATTTTTGTGTACTAAATTAAAATAACTGGCATAAAGAATTATTATTTTTATTTTTCCTGATCGATTCGGTAAAGTAAAATAAATCCATGGGAAAGAAAAAAAGATAGAAAATTTTTTTTATGATCAAAAATTCATTCATCTCAGTTATTTCACAAGAAGAAAAAGAAGAAAACAAGGGTTCTGTTGAATTTCAAGTATTAAGTTTTACCAGTAAGATACGTAGACTTACTTCACATTTTGAATTGCACAAAAGAGATTTTTTATCCCAAAGAGGTCTACGAATAATTCTGGGAAAACGTCAACGGCTCCTGGCTTATTTGTCAAAGAAAAATAGAGTCCGTTATAAGAAATTAATGGATCAGTTGGATATTCGGGAGCCAAAAACTCGTTAATTTAATCGTTTGAATTTTTTTTTTTAATAGTTATTTTATTAGATTTTTCATTTTGATGAACCTCGTTTTGAGGAATTCGTGGAATAATGAATTAAGGAAGAAAAAATATGACTATACCGACTACAAGAAAAGATCTCATGATAGTCAATATGGGTCCTCAACACCCATCAATGCATGGTGTTCTTCGACTGATCGTTACTCTCGATGGTGAAGATGTTATTGATTGTGAACCCATATTGGGATATTTACACAGAGGGATGGAAAAAATAGCAGAAAACCGAACAATTATACAATATCTTCCTTATGTAACACGTTGGGATTATTTAGCTACTATGTTCACAGAGGCAATAACGGTAAATGCACCAGAACAATTGGAAAATGTTCAAGTACCTCAGAGAGCCAGTTATATCAGAGTAATTATGCTGGAGCTGAGCCGTATAGCTTCTCATTTGTTATGGCTTGGACCTTTTATGGCAGATATCGGTGCACAGACTCCTTTTTTCTATATTTTCAGAGAAAGAGAATTGTTATATGATTTATTCGAAGCCGCCACAGGTATGCGAATGATGCATAATTATTTCCGCATCGGAGGAGTAGCTGCTGATCTACCTCATGGCTGGATAGATAAATGTTTGGATTTCTGCGATTATTCTTTAACAGGAGTTGTTGAATATCAAAAACTTATTACACGGAATCCCATTTTTTTGGAACGAGTTGAAAGAGTGGGCATTATTGGTGGAGAGGAAGCAATAAATTGGGGTTTATCAGGACCAATGTTACGAGCTTCTGGAATCCAATGGGATCTTCGTAAGGTTGATCATTATGAGTGTTACAATGAATTCGATTGGGAAGTTCAATGGCAAAAAGAAGGAGATTCATTAGCTCGTTATTTAGTACGAATAGGTGAAATGGGGGAATCCATAAAAATTATTCAACAGGCTCTAGAAGGAATTCCTGGAGGGCCCTATGAGAATTTAGAAGTCCGACGCTTTGATAGAGCAAAAAATTCCGAATGGAATGATTTTGAATATAGATTTATTAGTAAAAAACCTTCACCCAATTTTGAATTGTCGAAACAAGAACTTTATGTTAGAGTAGAAGCCCCAAAAGGAGAATTAGGAATTTATTTGATAGGGGATAATAGCATTTTCCCCTGGAGATGGAAAATTCGTCCACCCGGTTTCATCAATTTGCAAATTCTTCCTCAGCTAGTTAAAAGAATGAAATTGGCTGATATCATGACGATATTAGGTAGTATAGATATCATTATGGGAGAAGTTGATCGTTGAAATGATAATTGATACGACAGAAGTACAAGCTATCAATTCTTTTTCTACATTGGAATCCATAAAAGAAATCTATGGACTCATATGGATGTTTGTATCCATTTTTACCCTTATATTTGGAATCATAATAGGGGTACTAGTAATTGTGTGGTTAGAAAGAGAAATATCTGCAACGATACAACAACGTATTGGGCCTGAATATGCTGGTCCGTTGGGAATTCTTCAAGCTCTAGCAGATGGGACTAAATTACTTTTTAAGGAGAACCTACTCCCATCTAGAGGGGATATTCGTTTATTTAGTGTCGGACCGTCTATAGCGGTCATATCAATTCTACTAAGTTATTTAGTAATTCCTTTTGGGTACCGCCTTGTTTTAGGTGATCTCAGTATAGGTGTTTTTTTATGGATCACCATTTCAAGTATTGCCCCTATTGGGCTTCTTATGTCAGGATATGGATCGAATAATAAATATTCTTTTTCAGGTGGTCTACGAGCTGCTGCTCAATCTATTAGTTATGAAATACCATTAACTCTATGTGTGTTATCAATATCTCTACGTGTGATTCGTTGGAACATGAACTTTTACCTCTTTCCTAGAAATAAATAGAGAAAAGAGGTTGAATGTATTGAATAGATATTTTTTTTTATTCATCGATGAGTTAAACCAGATAGTTATATGAGTGAAACAAAACAGCTTATAAATTTGCAGTAAGAAGAGAAAATCTCATTCCCTATGTACAAGAATGAAGTTAAAGTAAACATAAGCAGCGTAAACTGTTTACCCCAAGATTGAGATTCTTTGATTAGTCATCATATCTTGAAGCGGGTGCAAAAGATCAACTATATGGAGTTTCCACTACTGCCTTGTATGTATTAACATACCGGGGATCAATCAAAAATCGGTGGACAGTTAGGAACACCAAGGTACACAAAGGATTAGTAATGGGGATAATGTAAGGTATCAAAAAAAGAGATATTTCTGCATAAAACGAATCATAATAAGGGCTTTAAGTTGGTAGAAATGATCAAGAAGTACCTCCCTACGATTCCGATCTCGAGTATGCTCCTATTCACTGATTAAAGAAATGACTATCAAGAACGAATTAATCCTTTATTTTTTTTTTCTAAATTAAATACCTTCTTCTGAGACAGAAGAACAGGAACAAAAGAAATGGAATGCAATAATCGAATGAATGAATAAAAATTATTATAAAAAAAAAAGATCTTTATTTATTCTTTCTTTCCTATATCCGTATTCATACATACGGAATTCTTATCATGATTCATGAACTAATGCCTATATATATATATTGATAACGAATATTTTATTGAAAGATTAAGTTATTTTATTACCGAACAAAGAAAAATTATCATTATAAGGATGAGATCAATTCGAAAGCACTTTTTTTCTTATTCTAGCGGACAGAATTCCATTGGTATAATTTGGGACTCTCCGATGTATCTTTATTCGATCTATCCTCCAAAGAGGAGGAAAATACCGAACCAGTCCTTACATTTATTTGTGGTCATAGAGGAGCCGTATGAAGCTGAAGTTTCATGTACGGTTTTGTAATAGCGATGGGAACAGTGATGTTATTATCGACTATGATTATCTAATAGTTCAAGTACAGTTGATATAGTTGAAGCACAGTCAAAATATGGTTTTTGGGGGTGGAATCTGTGGCGTCAACCTATAGGGTTTATTGTTTTTCTAATTTCTTCTCTAGCCGAATGTGAGAGATTGCCGTTTGATTTACCGGAAGCAGAGGAGGAATTAGTAGCAGGTTATCAAACCGAATATTCAGGTATCAAATTTGGTTTATTTTATATTGCTTCTTACCTAAATCTATTACTTTCTTCATTATTTGTAACAGTTCTTTACTTAGGTGGGTGGAATTTTTCTATTCCGTACATATCTATTCCTGAACTTTTCGGAATAAATAAAATGGCCGGAGTTTTTGGAATGACAATTGGTATCTTTATTACATTAGCTAAAGCTTATTTGTTTCTGTTCATTCCTATCACAACAAGATGGACTTTGCCTAGGATAAGAATGGACCAACTATTAAATCTTGGATGGAAATTTCTTTTACCTATTTCTTTAGGTAATCTATTATTGACAACTTCTTCCCAACTTGTTTCACTATAAATAAGAAAATACGATAACGATATTCCAGATTCATAACCTCTTTCAAACAAGAGAAAGAAACATCAATTTTTTCCTGGATATTTACAATATGTTCTCTATGGTGACTGGGTTCATGAATTATAGTCAACAAACAATACGAGCTGCAAGGTATATTGGTCAAAGTTTCGTAATTACCTTATCCCACACAAATCGTTTACCTATAACTATTCAATATCCTTATGAAAAATCGATCACATCAGAGCGTTTCCGTGGTCGAATCCACTTTGAATTTGATAAATGTATTGCTTGTGAAGTATGTGTTCGTGTATGCCCGATAGATCTACCCGTTGTTGATTGGAGATTTGAAAGAGATATTAAAAAAAAACAATTGCTTAATTATAGTATTGATTTTGGGGTCTGTATATTTTGTGGTAATTGTGTCGAGTATTGTCCAACAAACTGTTTATCAATGACTGAAGAATATGAACTTTCTACTTCTGATCGTCACGAATTGAATTATAATCAAATTGCTTTGGGTCGGTTACCAATGTCAATAATTGGAGATTACACAATTCAAACAGTTATGAATTCGACTCAAATCAAAATAGACAAAGATAAACCCTTTGATTCAAGAACGATTACCAATTACTAAGATTTTGTTTTGATATAAAAGACCCAAGCTTTTTTTATTTTGTTTGGTCAGTAACTACAAATAATAACTAATAATTATTGATTGTTGAGAATTATTCTTTGATTTAAACTGAGAATATATTTTTCGTGATGATTTCGAAATATACAATCCCCATTACTCTTTTCTCGATAATTTTATCTATATCTACATTAATCCATATAAAAAAGTTTTAATTCAATTAGGAATGTATCATATACAATAAAAAAAAAGGGGGGTTACCCCTTTTCCTTTCCTGGACCATTCAGTAAGGTCATGAAATATTTCGACTTATTTATTAATTTATCATTTTAATAATGGATTTACCTGGACCAATACATGATATTCTTGTAGTATTTTTTGGATCAGTTCTTGTATTAGGAAGTCTGGGAGTAGTATTACTTACCAATCCCATTTTTTCTGCCTTTTCGTTGGGATTGGTTCTTGTTTGTATATCCTTATTCTATATTCTATCGAATTCCTATTTTGTAGCTGCCGCACAGCTCCTTATTTATGTTGGAGCCATAAATGTCTTAATCATATTTGCTGTAATGTTCATGAATGGTTCAGAATATTCCAATGATTCCTATTTTTGGACCATTGGAGATGGGGTCACTTCACTAGTTTGTACAAGTATTCTTTTTTCACTAATTACTATTATCCCAGATACGTCATGGTACGGAATTTTTTGGACTACAAGATCAAGCCAGATTATAGAACAGGACCTAATAAGTAACATTCAACAAATTGGGATTCATTTATCAACAGATTTTTATCTTCCGTTTGAACTCATTTCCATAATTCTTTTAGTTTCCTTGATAGGTGCAATTACTATGGCTCGTCAATAATAAATACTTAGAATTAAATTCTAAGATTTATAAATTCTAAATAAATAAAATAAATGGAAGGGTTTAAGGTTTTTATAAGGTTTTTAATTAAACCTATCTATTGCAAATACCTTCTTTTATTCTGTAATCGTTCTATTCTAATCAATCGAATCGGTTGAATTGTTGTTCATATTGAAATGAATCGAGATTGATAAGGAGTTAGTCAATGATGTTCGAGCATGTACTTTTTTTGAGTGTCTATTTATTCTCTATCGGTATCTATGGATTGATCACAAGTCGAAAGATGGTTAGAGCACTTATGTGTCTTGAGCTTATACTCAATTCGGTTAATATCAATCTCGTAACATTTTCTGATATATTTGATAGTCGCCAATTAAAAGGCGATATTTTCTCAATCTTTGTTATAGCTGTTGCGGCTGCTGAAGCAGCTATTGGGCTAGCTATTGTTTCATCAATCCATCGTAACAGAAAATCAACTCGTATCAATCAATCGAATTTGTTGAATAATTAGTTATGATCATAAGATACATAATATCACATGGAATATTAATCTATTAGATATTCTATTATATTATATATTAAATATTTAATATAATATTATTAAAAAAAAAATATTAAATTTATTCTAGTATTGAATTAATTTACTATTGACCAATTTGTTGGTCAATTTGAATTCACATGTGCAACTCGCATGATCATGGTTGTTTAAAGAGAAATCAAAGTCTCTTGGACTTTTCTCATGAACAGATTTAGAAATATATTGATTCTTAAAATTTTGATAAACCACTGCTTCGTCTGGTGTCCACAATATAAATGTATGATTCATTTACTACTAATTTTATTTTACCAGATCGAAAATTTTTTATGCTCAAAACTGGAATTTATAGATCCAATGTCACATTCAGTAAAAATTTATGATACATGTATAGGGTGTACTCAATGTGTACGAGCCTGCCCCACAGATGTATTGGAAATGATACCTTGGGACGGATGTAAAGCTAAACAAATTGCTTCCGCACCAAGAACCGAGGACTGTGTAGGTTGTAAGAGATGTGAATCCGCCTGCCCAACAGATTTTTTGAGTGTCCGTGTTTATTTATGGCATGAAACAACTCGCAGCATGGGTCTATCTTATTGATACGTTACAAAAAACTCCACTTGAATCATTTGATTCCTCTTTACCGACAAAAGCCCGTACTCGATAAAATTTATTATTTCGAGCACGGGTTTTTCTGGTCAAAACATATCTTGTCTTTATTATGAGTTATTTTCCTTGGTTAACAATACTTGTTGTTTTGCCGATATTCGCGGGTTCCTCAATTTTCTTTTTTCCTCATAGAGGAAATAAGATGTTTAGATGGTATACCATTTGTATATGTTTATTAGAACTCCTTCTAACAACCTATGCATTCTGTTATCATTTCCAATTGGACGATCCATTAATCCAATTGGAGGAAGATTATAAATGGATAGATATTTTTTATTTTCACTGTAGACTGGGAATCGATGGACTTTCCATAGGACCCATTTTACTGACAGGATTTATCACTACTTTAGCTACTTTAGCGGCTTGGCCAGTTACGCGAAATTCGCGATTGTTCTATTTCCTGATGTTAGCAATGTACAGTGGTCAAATAGGATCATTTTCTTCTCGAGACCTTTTACTTTTTTTCATCATGTGGGAGTTAGAATTAATTCCTGTTTACTTACTTTTATCCATGTGGGGAGGAAAAAAACGTCTCTACTCGGCTACAAAGTTTATTTTGTACACAGCAGGGGGTTCCATTTTTCTCTTAATAGGAGTTCTAGGTATGGGTTTATATGGTTCCAATGAACCAACATTAGATTTTGAAAGATTAACTAATCAATCATATCCTTTGGCATTGGAAATAATATTATATTTTGGTTTCTTTATTGCTTATGCTGTCAAATCACCGATTATACCCCTGCATACATGGTTACCAAATACCCATGGAGAAGCACATTACAGTACATGTATGCTCCTAGCTGGAATCTTATTAAAAATGGGGGCATATGGATTGATTCGGATCAATATGGAATTATTACCCCACGCTCATTCTATATTTTCTCCCTGGTTGGTAATAGTTGGAACGATGCAAATAATCTATGCAGCTTTAATTTCTCTCGGTCAACGCAATTTTAAAAAGAGAATAGCCTATTCCTCTGTATCTCACATGGGTTTTACAATTATAGGAATTGGTTCTATAACCGACATGGGACTCAATGGAGCCATTTTACAAATACTCTCTCATGGATTTATTGGTGCTGCACTTTTTTTCTTGGCGGGAACGAGTTGTGATAGAATACGTCTTGTTTATCTAGACGAAATGGGAGGGATATCTATCCCAATGCCAAAAATATTTACCATGTTCAGTAGTTTCTCGATGGCTTCTCTTGCATTGCCAGGAATGAGTGGTTTTGTTGCGGAATCAGTAGTATTTTTTGGAATAATTACTAGTCCAAAATATCTTTTAATGCCAAAAATACTAATTACTTTTGTAATGGCAATTGGAGTGATATTAACTCCTATTTATTTATTATCTATGTCACGTCAGATGTTCTATGGATACAAGCTATTCAATGTTCCACACTCTAATTTTTTTGATTCTGGACCACGAGAACTATTTGTTTCAATTTGTATCTTTCTACCCGTAATAGGGATTGGTATTTATCCTGATTTCGTTCTCTCGTTATCAGTTGACAGGGTACAAGCTATCCTATCTAATTACTTTTATAGATAGTGTTTCATTAATGAGACAAAAAGTCTTATAATTCTTTAATTTTAAGATTTTTTTTTTAATCGTTCGCTGTACAATGCAAAAAAATAAAGTGAATTAGAATTGTAATGAGATGCATTTCGAGTTTTTGTTTTGACAAACTGTCAAAACAAAAACTCGAACAAGCAAACTTTCGTTATATATGGGACGATATTCTTATGTATTTTTCATGTAGCTTATTCAATTAGATGTTAATGTGAATGAACCATAACTATGTAAACCTATTCCTAATAGATTGACCCCAAAATAGCATATCCAAATTATAAAAAATCCTATAGAAGCTATAAGTGCCGAATTCGTACCTTGTAAACTTTGATTTGTTCTAGTATGTGAATAAATCGCGAATATGGTCCAAGTAATAAATGCCCAAGTTTCCTTCGGATCCCAACTCCAATAAGATCCCCATGCTTCATTAGCCCATACTGCTCCACAAAGAATGCCTATGGTTAAAAAGGTAAACCCTAAACTAATCATACGATAACTCCAAAAATCCAAACGCTGGGTCAATTGATATTTGTAATAATTTCGAAATGAAAGAAAAGAAGTGTTTTTAAAAACGCTTCCTCTTTTTTCATTCAAGTATTTAATCTCACCAAAGAAAAATGATCTAATTAAGAAATTATTGCTTTTACAAAAAAAATGGATGTTGTTTCGAAATGTAATGACTAGAAGAGCGATTGATAATAACGATCCGCATAAAAGAGCTGCATAGCTCAATAACATCATACTTACGTGCATCATTAACCACTGAGATTGTAGAGCAGGTACTAATATTGCGGATTGATGCATTTCAGTTGAAAGACCCGACGTAGCGAAGCCTTGAGTAAAAATAGTACTTGGGGTAGTTATTGTGCTTAAATCATTTTTATGGTTCAATTTCTTGGAAATTATATGAATAATAAAGAAACTACATGAAAGGAAGATTAATGACTCGTATAAATTACTTAACGGAAAATGTCCTGAAGAAATCCAACGAGAAACTAATAATCCTGTTATAGAGAAAAAGGTGGCTATCATCCCTTTTTCCGATGAATCACGTAATCCTACGATTTCGTAGACTAATAAGTTCATGAAATGAATCGTAATCACAATTGAAATGATCGAAAAAGAGATATGAGTTAATATATGTTCTAAAGTCACAAATATCATAAAAAAAGGTGTCCCATTACAGAATTGAAATCGGAAATTGAATACATTATAGGATACACTGTGTCTCTTTTATAGGATGCCGCCACTCGGACTCGAACCGAGATGCTCTAGCACTGCTTCCTAAGAGCAGCGTGTCTACCGATTTCACCATGGCGGCTTACTTGAAATAATAATATTCATTTCATGTTGAATCGTCAAGAATCAAGGATTCAATATAGTTTAGGAAACATTAGAATCGATGAAAAAAGACTCGTTTAAATTCATATTTGAATCTTCAATAAAATAATCCTTAGTTAGTATCGTCCTAGGTTCAGTTTTAACAATCAACTTTCACGTACTATAAACTAAGTTCCCCCGATACAGTTGAAATTTCGATAGTTTTGCTCTCAGTAGAGGTATAGAATTAAGAATTGTCCTTTTTCTTTCTATTTTTTTGATGATTTGTTTTTCATTTATCCGATTTCATCGGATAAATGAAAAAGATTGATTTTTTTTTCAATGAAAAAAAATCAAATAACTAAGATCTCATATGTATTACAATTTCATCACTAAATCCATTTGGAATTTTTCTAACGATTCCGATACTTTAGTATCATTAAGTATTAATACTCTTCATTGTGTATATGTATATAATATAAATAAGGTAAGATTTACCAAACCAATTAAGTTTTAGGTTAGGCATATAACAAAATAAAAGAGTTTAAATTTCTATGACAATTGTACTATTCACAATAGAAAATCTTAATCCTATTTTTCTATTGTGAAAAGTTAATGGATAGGGAAAAATACTATTCTTAATAAGAACCCAATATACAGAAAACTCTTATTCTACATACCACAGCAGCTAGTTCTAACTAATATTGAGTAGTTCAATACATTAATTAATGTGAATCGTTCATCTTAAAAAATTTTCAGTTCTTCGGACTATGTCAATTCCAATTATCCCAAGACTTTATTATTTGTTTGTCGCACAAAAAAACTTTTTGAATGTCCGGTAGAAACCGATTTCGCTAAAGAAAAAGCTTTTACTGCAGTTAAATATCCTTTTTTCTTCCAAATATTCCTACGAATATGTTTTTTTGACATAGAAATACATTTTTTTGGAACTGCCATTCGAAAAAGGGTTACTCATTTTTATTTATCGTTGTATGTGAAAGACATGTATTGTTCGGAATAGATCGTTTTTTTTAATCATTATCTATACTTTATTCTGTGAATAATAGTTTTTTTTTTACTTTCAACATTTAACATAAAAAAACAAATAACATATAACATATTTTTTTTTTTATTATTTTTGTTTATTGTTCTTTTCGAAAGAGATAAGAATTGGTGAATCGGAAACAATTATTAATTATAAAAAAAATATCAATTTGTTTGTTTTCTTATGGAACATACATATCAATATGCATGGATAATACCTTTTCTTCCACTTACAGTTACTATGTCAATAGGATTTGGACTTATACTTATTCCGACAGCAACAAAAAATATTCGTCGTATATGGGTTTTTCCTAGTATTTTTCTGTTAAGTATAGCTATGGGATTTTCGGCCAATCTGTCTATTCAACAAATAAATGGAAGTTTTATTTATCAATATCTATGGTCTTGGACCATAGATATTGATTTTTCCTTAGAGTTTGGATATTTGATCGATCCACTTACTTCTATTATGTCAATACTAATTACTACTGTTGGAGTCATGATTCTTATTTATAGTGACAATTATATGTCTCACGACCAAGGATATTTGAGATTTTTTGCTTATATGAGTTTTTCCAATACTTCCATGTTGGGATTAGTTACTAGTTCTAATTTGATACAAATTCATATTTTTTGGGAACTAGTGGGAATGTGTTCATATTTATTAATAGGGTTTTGGTTCACACGACCGATTGCCGCAAGTGCTTGTCAAAAAGCTTTTGTAACTAATCGTGTAGGAGATTTTGGTTTATTATTAGGAATCTTAGGTCTTTATTGGATAACAGGTAGTTTGGAATTTCGGGATTTGTTCGAAATAGCTAATAACTTGATCCATAATAATGGGGTCAGTTCCTTATTTGCTACTTTGTGTGCCTCTTTATTATTTGTCGGTGCAGTTGCTAAATCTGCACAATTCCCCCTCCACGTATGGTTACCTGATGCCATGGAAGGACCTACTCCTATCTCGGCCCTTATACACGCTGCTACTATGGTAGCAGCAGGAATTTTTCTTGTAGCTCGGCTTATTCCTCTTTTCATAGACATACCTTATATAATGAATTTCATTTCTTTAACAGGTGTAATAACAGTACTATTAGGAGCTACTTTTTCTCTTGCTCAAAGAGACATTAAAAGAAGTTTAGCCTATTCTACAATGTCTCAATTAGGTTATATTATGTTAGCTCTAGGTATAGGTTCTTATCGAGCGGCTTTATTCCATTTGATCACTCATGCCTATTCTAAAGCTTTATTGTTTTTGGGATCTGGATCTATTATTCATTCAATGGAACCTATTGTTGGATATTCACCAGAAAAAAGTCAGAATATGGTTCTTATGGGTGGTTTAACAAGATATGTTCCAATTACAAGAACTACTTTTTTATTAGGTACACTTTCTCTTTGTGGTATTCCACCTCTTGCTTGTTTTTGGTCCAAAGATGAAATTCTTAATGATACTTGGTTATATTCACCAATTTTTGCAATAATACCTTGTTTCACAATAGGATTAACCGCATTTTATATGTTTCGGGTATATTTACTTACCTTTGATGGGTATTTGCGTGTTTATTTTCAAAATCACAGTAGCACTAAAAATAATTTGTTCTATTCAATATCTCTATGGGGAAAAGAAGCACCAAAAACAGTCAATAAAAATTTACTTTTATCAACAATGAATAAAAAGGTTTACTTTTTTTCAAAAGATACATATAAAATCATTGATAATGATAAGATACGATACTTTAGTACTTACTTTGGAAATAAATATACTTCCATGTATCCTCATGAATCAGACAATACTATGCTATTTCCTCTGCTTGTATTGGTACTATTTACTTTGTTCGTTGGATCAATAGGAATTTCTTTTGATCAAGGAGTAATGGATTTTGATATATTATCGAAATGGTTAACCCCATCCCAAAATCTTTTCCATCCAAATTCGAATTATTCTGTGAATTGGTATGAATTTTTTACAAATTCAATTTTTTCAGTAAGTATAGCCATTTTAGGATTATTCATAGCATATATTTTATATGGGTCTGTTTATTCATTTTTCCAGAATTTGGACTTAATCAATTCATTTGTAAAAGGGAGCCCTAAGAGAATTATCTTGGACCAAATAAAAAGTGTTATATACAATTGGTCATATAATCGTGGTTACATAGATATTTTTTATACTAGGGTTTTAGCCATGGGTATAAGAGGATTAACCGAGCTAACTCAGTTTTTTGATAGACATATAATTGATGGAATTACAAATGGAGTTGGTCTTACAAGTTCCCTTATAGGTGAAGGTATCAGATATATGGGGGGGGGACGAATCTCGTCTTATTTATTTTTATATTTTTTTTATGTATCAATATTTTTATTATTTTTTTTTTTCATTGGTATAAACCCAATAATTATACGGGTCTCCATGGGATAATTTTTTTGTCGTGTACAAAGACATTTTTCGTTCTATCATTTCCGAAAAAGTCGATAAACTAGGTGGATATGTAAAAGATATTTTTTTTTTCCCATTACTTGGACATGTATAAAAAAAATATTGTGACATTTCATTTCGTACAGCATTTTCAAACCGATCATTTTTTATATATCG